TTCTTTTATCTTCCCCTCATCATGCGAAATAGAGAAACCTTTTTTATCTTATATCATCAGGGTAATGATCCATCAACCCGCTGGTTCTTTTTCTGAAGTAGCAACGGGAGAATTCATCCTGGAAGTGGGAGAACTGCTGAAACTACGTGAAACCCTGACAAGGGTTTATGTACAAAGAACGGGGAAACCCTTCTGGGTTGTATCCGAAGACATGGAAAGAGATATTTTTATGTCAGCAACAGAGGCCCAAGCTTATGGAATTGTTGATCTTGTAGCGGTTGAATGACAATAAATAGCCTGAATTTCGCGTCAATTCGTGATTTAAAATGAACCCTGCCGCGTTTAATATTCTATGACTTTTATTTATTTACTATCTATTGATTGATGATTCTATTGATCTATCGATTCTATTCTATTGAATAAAAGTCATTCATAATCATACGGTTAGGATCGATCTAAACCAGCCCATTATGTATATGATTCAACATGCCAACGATTAAACAACTTATTAGAAATACAAGACAGCCAATCAGAAATGTCACAAAATCCCCCGCGCTTCGGGGATGCCCTCAGCGTCGAGGAACATGTACTAGGGTGTATGTGCGACTCGTTCAGATCATAAACTAGAACAAAGGAAAGAGAACAATGTTCGAATATCAATGATCAAATAGGATAGAACGGAAAAACAAACTACATTTACTATCTAAAAATAAGAAAATGGGGTCATATCCCTTTTATTGTGTATGAAATTTATGGTTTCTATTGGTGTAAAACCACTCACCTCAATTCAAGATGAGAAGTAATTCTCCATTGGTAGCAAATGGTTATCCATTAAGCGGAGGAAATCTTAGTAACATAGACCCCTCTTGCAAGAACGGACTAACAGGGTCAGCTACCCAGCCAACTTTCATAATTAAATACCGTTACTGTATAGGTAGAGCTCGTTGTGAAAGACCTATTACTGGATAATTCATGGGTAGAGCCGAAGAATGTGAACTATACAAGTTAGCAATAACATTGATTAAATGAAGTAAGGGCTCCGGTGTATAGAGAAGACCTCACCGTTTAAGAAGTAACCATAGAAACGATGGAATCCACTATTTAGTTATCATTGCTATTTTTTTTAACCTAGTATAGTACAATTTCGTATTTCGAGGTGAAATGCCTATAAAAAAATAAAAAATCGTGGTTGGGAAGGTTATAGTAGCGAAAGCCATTGGAATTTTTAGTTTATACATTGGAAAAATCCGTTTTGTTATTAATATACTAGGAAAGGGGCAAAAGAATAACTGAAAGAAAGGAAATCTATTAGTTATTCGTTAAAGTTTCATTTATTCAATGACCAGAATTAGACGGGGATATATCGCTCGGAGACGTAGAACAAAAATTCGTTTATTTGCATCAAGCTTTCGGGGGGCTCATTCAAGACTTACTCGAACTATTACTCAACAAAAAATAAGAGCTTTGGTTTCGGCTCATCGGGATAGGGATAGGCAAAAAATAAACTTTCGTCGTTTGTGGATCACTCGAATAAATGCAGCAATTCGTGAAAGGGGGGTATGCTATAGTTATAGTAGATTAATAAATGATCTGTACAAGAGACAGTTGCTTCTTAATCGTAAAATACTTGCACAAATAGCTATATCAAATAGGAATTGTCTTTATATGATTTCCAATGAGATCATAAAAGAAGTAGGTTGGAAAGAATCCACCGGTTAAACGGAGTTGCCCGGAGAATGAACTCCGGGAAGATCGAATAAAAATGAATAGAATTAGAATATGATAAAATATCAGAAAGTAGTCAAAATAAATATGAATCAACACGTTCAATAAAAAATTTTATTCTTCCCAGATTATTCTTTTTTTTTTTCTTACGACACGAGACTTCAATCCGGATTCTTGGATTTTTCCAACAAAAAAGAAATCCGCGTTTGAGTTCGGATGGGCATTTGAATTCAAGTGAAGAAAGAGTAAACCTATCTTTTTCTGGCTCTAAGACTGGGAGTTCTGGTGGTCGACTCGGTTCTTTCAAATTGTTTCTCATTATTAAGAAAAGGTAACAAAGATAAAATACGAGCTTGTTTTATAGCAATAGTAATTAATCGTTGTTGTTTCAAGGTCAATCTATTCACTCGTCTAGATAATATTTTTCCCTGTTCACTAATAAATCGACTAATTAAACTCATGTTTTTATAATCAATTCGATCCCCCGATTGGATCGGGGGCAAACGCCTACGAAAAGATCGCTTGGATTTAAGAAAAGTTCGCTTAGATTTTTCCATGGTTTGGTTAGTTTATTTCTTATCCCTAAAATCCTATTTCAACCGTATCTTTTATTAGAATAAATAAATAGGATTTGGTTTGTTTATAATTATCTTTAACTATGTTAAATATGTTATATATATAATGTCATTTTTGCCCTTTCCTTGTAAGAAAGATAAGGGCGCCGGTGCTCGGTTCGTTCGATCTATTTCTTTATCTCCCCATGAATCGTATGTTTGTTACAATATGGACAGAATTTTAGCAACTCCAATCGATTAGGCGTATTGTGCCGGTTCTTTTGAGTAATATATCTGGAAATCCCCGTTGATTCCTTATTAACACCGTTTCGAACACAAGCGGTACATTCCAAAAGAACCGGTATTCGCACATCTTTACCCTTAGCCATGAACCTCCTTTGGATTTTTCATTTACTCAACTCTTCCTTTTTCAATTCGAAACGAAAAAGAAGAAAGGAAGGAAAAAATTTGTAACTAGCTATCCTCTTATGCAAGATTTCATTACAATCAATATAGGAAATACGATAGAAAGATTTCTAAACTATATTTCAACAGTACAGTATTTCATATAATTATCGTCTAGAATACGCTTTCCCTAGAACCAGAGTTTGTATTCGACTTCCATAGAAATTTAATACATAGAAATTCATATTAATTTAATTCCAACCTGAACCCGACTCTCACAGCTGTTGAATATAATATTCTTTCTCTTTCCTCCCTTTTTCTAGGGAAAAAAGAGAAAAGAAGGGGCTTTATTTAATTGTATCTCTAATCTTCTTTATTCCTTCCCACGTCAATAACTAGAATGAAAAAAAGGGGAACGTCAACGCATCCGGGAAAAAACGATTAATCTCTATCAATAAACCTGCCAAAGAACCGAACCATAGAGTACTTAGTACCGGTGCCACGGAAAGATATGTTTTTAGATCTCGCATTGAAAAACCTCCTTTTATAGTAATACATACATAAGATAATACATATTGAAATGTACAATCATCCAGTAAATAAGATTTCCTTTTTGTTAAATACAGAAAAAACGTCCTTTTCTTCCCCACTATTCCCCAAAAAGACTCGTTTATTTTTCCTAGGGGTTCCAGAAGTATTTTACTATTATTATATGTTAAATGAGACCAAAAAGGCGAAATGGACATAAAAATTCTAGATTTTAATAGAGGCAATAACGATGTGGAAAACAAGACAGGAATTCTCTACAATGACACTGTAGACCAATGGAAGGGATGTAGCGCAGCTTGGTAGCGCGTTTGTTTTGGGTACAAAATGTCACGGGTTCAAATCCTGTCATCCCTACCTATTACTGCTCCTTTGAGCAGTAACGAGGGATTTTTTGAGATCAATTCACGTTGGACATATCATATAGAATCTTTTATTCTTATGATGATACTATATGTGTATGCATACAAGATGTATTGGGGCCAATCCTTTTCTTTACAGTCTTTTCTTTTATGAGAAGAAAGCGCTCTTAGTTCAGTTCGGTAGAACGTGGGTCTCCAAAACCCGATGTCGTAGGTTCAAATCCTACAGAGCGTGATTTGTATCTTCTTCGATGGAATTTGACTGAAACACTAACTGGAACAGCAATCTTTATTTGACCTCCTAGATATTAAAGAAAGGAGGAGGTCAATCAAAAAAAGAGATATTAATTAATCAAAGGTCTAACTGATCGCCACGCCTGTATTGTAAATAGGCAGTTACAAATAATCCAGCCAAAGTAATAGGAATTAGACCTAACACAATTCCAAATAGAAAAACTTCAATCATTTCAATTTGTTTGAAAGGAGAAAAAAGAGGTAATATCTATACCTAAATATTAATCCGAATTACCATGAATCTCAATGACCAAGAATTGGCAATTAACGGGGTAAAAATACACAGAAGTTCGCAGAAAGATTTTGTGCAATTAATTTCAAATAAGTCGTATCTTGCTCAGACCAATAAATAGAGCTGAGGTTATAGTTAAAGCCGTTAGTAGAAAACCGAAATAACTAGTTATGGTAGGCATCAAGGAGCTAAATGAAATATGGTCTTTTTATACATATGTTTATAAAAAAGCACTTACCTGAGTTTCCTTTTTTGCAAAATAGGAGAAAAAAACCAATTGAAGTTTTTGAGTCATCTATCATTATAGACAGCACTAACAAGGATAAAGTCACAACTATATAAAAAAATTGATTCATCATCTGTAACATCTACCCATACCGCGTTTGCAATCAGCAAATGCATTCTTGGATCATTTTTCAATTCAACTTATAAACGAATAATAAGAACTGGGTAGTGTAATTTCGTTTTAAAATAAGACTAACTCTTTTCCAATCATTATGGAATCAAATTAGAAAATTATTCCTATTTTTATCATTTGTTTTATTGGATCGAATCTATATATTTTAGAGCGAACATTAATCTTATAAAACTTTTACTTTCATTTTAACTAATTAGATTCCGTAATGAGTTCACTCATATAATATCTTAAATATCTTGAATGAATGAGAACAAAAAGTTATCACATGATCACTCAAAAAAATAGGTGTTTTGGTTCAACTATATTCTAAGACTATTAATTTCTATTTTCTTTTGCTTTAGAAGTTCTATTTTGTATTTTTCATATATATATTAGAAATGCGCATCTTTTTAGTTAGGTCAAGAAAGAACCTTCAGATTTCGATCTAATACAACAATGTATGCATTAGTGATTCCAATTATTTC